GGTGTTCAATTATCAGAAACAGAATTTCCTAAAAATTGGTTAACAGACGGTATTCAGATAAAGATACTATTTCCTTTCCGTTTGAAACCTTGGCATAGATCTAAGATCCAACCTTCTCAGAAAGATCCAAATAAAGAAAAACACACAAAAAATTATTTTAGTTTTTTAACGATTTGGGGAATGGAAACAGATTTTCCTTTCGGTTCTCCCCGAAAAAAACATTCCTTTTTTAAACCCATTTTTAAAAAACTCGAACAAAAAATTATAAAATTTCGAAAGAAACGAACAAAATTTTGTATAAAGGTTCCAAAAGACAAATGGATTATAAAAAACTTTCAATTTATAAAAATCCTAATGAAACAACTTTTAAAAGTAAATCCAATTCTAGTATTTGCATGGAACGAAGATTCGAGTCAAATAAACAACGAAAAAGATTCTATAATAACTAATCCAATTATTCATAAATCATCTATTCAAATCCGATCCATTGATTGGACAAATTATTTACTCATAGAAAAAAAACTAAAAGATTTAACTGATAGAACAAATACAATCATAAATAAAATAGAAAGAATTACAAAAGACAAAAAAGGAGTATTTAGTCCTCTAAAAATCAATCTTATTCCTAACAAACCAAGTTCTAGTGCTAAAAGATTAGAAGCACAAAAAAATATTTTTCAGATATTAAAAAGAAGAACTGCTCGATTAATCCGTAAATCACATTATTTTATAAAATTTTTCAGGGAAAGCATATACATAGATATATTTGCATGTATCAGTAATATTTCCAGGATCAATGCACAACTTTTTCTTGAGTCAACAACAAAATCCATTGATAAATACATTTATAATAATAATAAAAATAAAGAAAGACTTGATAAAACAAATCCAAATAAAATCCTATTTATTTCTACTATAAAAAAATCACTTTTTAATAGTAATAATTCTAAAATATTTCTTGGTTTATCTTCCCTCTCACAAGCCTATGTATTTTACAAATTATCACAAACACAAGTTATGCACTTGTATAAGTTCAGATCTGTTGTTCAATATCCCGGAACATCTTTATTTCTCAAAAATGAAATAAAAGATTCTTTTCGAACACACGGAATAATTCCTTCAAAATTAAATTATAAAAATTATGGAAGGAATGAATGGAAAAATTGGTTAAAGAATCATTATCAATACGATTTTTCTCATCTCAAATGGTTTGACTTAGTACCACAAAAGTGGCAAATTAGAATCAATCAACTTTGTAAGGTTGACAATAAATATTTGAAAACAAAAGATTCATATGAAAAAGAAAATGATTATAAAACCCACTTAATGGTATGGCCAAATAACAAAGAAAATTTTCAAAAAATTTATCGATATGATTTTTTATCATATAAATTGATTTATTCTGAAAATAATAAGGACTCAGATAATTATGGGTTACCATTTCAAGTAAATAAGAATCAACAAATTTCTGATACTTATAACTATAATACACAGAAACAAAAATTTTTTAATATGTGGGAGAGTATTCCTATCACTAATTCTCTAGAATTCAAAGATTCTATGGATAGGGAGAAAAATACAGATAGAAAATATTTGGATTGGACACTTATCAATTTTTGTCTTAGAAATAAAGTCGACATTGAAACCTGGCTCGATATCAGTACCAACAATAAGAAAAATACTAAGAATGATACTCATAATTATAAACTTATGGATAAAATGGATCGTTTTTATTTCATAATTCATCAAGAAATCAATGCATCCAATCACAAAAAAACACTTTTTGATTGGATGAGAATGAATGACGAAATATTAAACCGCCCGATATCCAATCTGGACCTTTGGTTCTTTCCCGAATTTGTATTTTTTTATAATGCATATAAAAAAAAACCGTGGGTTATACCAATTAAGTCACTTTTTTTTAATTTTAACGTACGCAAAAATTTTAGTAAAATTAAAAACATGAATCGAAAGCAAAAAAAAGCTACCCTTATACCATCCAATCAAAAAAAATTTTTTGAATTAGCAAATAGGAATCAAGAAGAAAAAGAACCTATAAGTCACAAAAATATTTTATCAGATGCCCAAAACCAGGGAAACCTTGAATCGGTTCTCTCAACCCAACAAAATGATATTTACGAAGAACCAAAACGTAGAAAGAAAAAACAAGAAAAAAGCAGTACGGAAACAGAATTTGATTTCCTGCGAAAAAAGTATTTGCTTTTTCAATTCAGATGGAATAATCTTTTGAACGAAGATCTAATCAATAATATCAAGGTATATTGTCTCCTGCTTAGATTGATAAATCCGAAAAAAATTTCTATATCCTCTATTGAAAGGAAAGAATTTAATCTGGATATAATGCTGATGCAGAAAGATTTCACTTTTACAGAATTGATAAAAAAAGGGATATTTATTATCGAACCCCTTCGTCTAGCTGTAAAAGGTCATGGACAATTTATTATGTATCAAACCATAGGTATTTCATTAGTTCACAAGTGTAAAGACCAAAAGAATAAAAAAAGATATAGAGAAAATATTGATAAGAAAGAATTAATTGTAAAACAACAAAATATAATGAAAAAAAGAGAACAAAATAAGTCCGATTTACTTGTTTCTGAAAATATTTTATCATCTAGACGTCGGAGAGAATTCCGAATCCTAATTTGTTTCAATTCAAACAATATAAATTCTATAGATAAAAATACAATATCTTTCAACAGAATAAAAAATTGTGGTCAATTTTTGTATGAAAAGAAAGATCTTGACAGAGATCAAATAAAATTAATTCAATTCAAATTATTTCTTTGGCCCAATTATAGAGTAGAAGATTTAGCTTGTATGAATCGTTATTGGTTTAATACTAATAATGGTAGTCGGTTCAATATGTTAAGGATACATATGTATCCACAATAGAAAATTCATTGATTAAACTTTTATCTTATTTATTCCCTCGTATACTATATATATCCTATTATATCCTATACCAATATATATACCGAATATATCAATTCAATAAATGCACATACAACTTGTCTTACAGTCCATTCTGATACATGATACTAATTCACTGATGGATCAATTAGATCCAGAAATGAATCAATAACGAAATTTGTGTATACCAGATTCAAATAGCTCCCATTATTATTACTGATCAGTAAAATTAATATTCGTAAAATAGGAAGTATAAGAATTTTTTATGATAAAAAATTCATTCATATCTTTTATTTCGCAAGAAGAAAAAGAAGAAAACCGAGGGTCTGTTGAATTTCAAGTATTCCGTTTTACAAAAACGATACGGAGACTTACTTCACATTTGGAATTCCACAAAAAAGACTATTCATCTCAGAGAGGTCTACGTAAAATTCTAGGAAAACGCCAACGCCTGCTGGCTTATTTGTCAAAAAAAAATAGAATACGTTATAAAGAATTAATCAGTAAATTGAATATTCGAGAGCTAAAAAGACGTTAATTTGAAGAGTAATTTTTCAGTTTTTTATTTATTCTAGCTTGAATTTTGATCAATTTCTTTTAATTTTCAGCAATTCATGGAATAAGAAATCCGGGAAAACCCTATGACTGGACCAACTAAAAGAAAAGACCTCATGATAGTAAATATGGGGCCTCAGCACCCATCAATGCATGGTGTTCTTCGACTAATCGTTACTTTAGATGGCGAAGATGTTATTGACTGTGAACCCATACTAGGTTATTTACACAGAGGGATGGAAAAAATTGCGGAAAACCGAACAATTATACAATATTTGCCTTATGTAACACGTTGGGATTATTTAGCTACTATGTTCACAGAAGCAATAACTGTAAATGCACCAGAGCAATTAGGAAATATTCAAGTACCTAAAAGAGCTAGTTATATAAGAACTATTATGTTGGAATTAAGTCGGATAGCTTCTCATTTGTTATGGCTTGGACCTTTTATGGCAGATATTGGTGCACAGACACCCTTCTTCTATATTTTCAGAGAAAGAGAATTAATATATGATCTATTTGAAGCTGCCACCGGAATGAGAATGATGCATAATTATTTTCGTATTGGAGGAGTAGCTGCTGATCTACCTTATGGATGGATAGATAAATGTTTGGACTTATGTGATTATTTTTTAACCAGGATTACTGAATATCAAAAGCTTATTACACGAAATCCTATTTTTTTAGAACGAGTTGAAGGAGTGGGAATTATTAGCGGAGCAGAAGCAATAAATTGGGGTTTGTCAGGACCAATGCTAAGAGCTTCCGGAATCAAATGGGATCTTCGTAAAGTTGATCATTATGAGTGTTACGACGAATTGGATTGGGAAATCCAATGGCAAAAAGACGGAGATTCATTAGCTCGTTATTTAATACGAATTAGTGAAATGGCGGAATCTATCAAAATTATTCAACAAGCTTTAGAAGGAATTCCGGGGGGTCCCTATGAGAATTTAGAAATTCGACGCTTTAATAGAGCACGAGATTCGGAATGGAATGATTTTGAATATCGATTTATTAGTAAAAAACCGTCTCCGACTTTTGAATTGTCAAAACAAGAGCTTTATGTAAGAGTTGAAGCTCCAAAAGGGGAATTGGGGATTTATTTGATAGGAGATCAAAGTGTTTTTCCTTGGAGATGGAAAATTCGCCCGCCGGGTTTTATTAATTTGCAAATTCTTCCTAAGTTAGTTAAAAGAATGAAATTGGCTGATATTATGACGATACTAGGTAGCATAGATATCATTATGGGGGAAGTTGATCGTTGAAATGATAATTGATACAACAGAAGTACAAGCTATCCATTCTTTTTCTAGATTAGAATCTTTAAAAGAGATATATGAGACCGTATGGATGCTTGTTCCTATTGTGATTCTTGTATTGGGAATTACAATAGGTGTACTCGTAATTGTGTGGTTAGAAAGAGAAATATCTGCAGGAATACAACAACGTATTGGACCTGAATATGCTGGACCTTTGGGAATTCTTCAAGCTCTAGCAGATGGGACAAAACTACTTTTCAAAGAGAACCTTCTTCCATCTAGAGGAGATACGAGCTTATTCAGTGTCGGACCTTCAATAGCAGTCATATCAATTCTATTAAGTTATTCAGTAATTCCTTTTAGTTACCGTCTTGTTCTAGCCGATCTAAGTATTGGTGTTTTTTTATGGATCGCCATTTCAAGTATTGCTCCGATTGGACTTCTTATGTCAGGATATGGATCAAATAATAAATATTCTTTTTTAGGTGGTCTACGGGCTGCTGCTCAATCAATTAGTTATGAAATACCATTAACTCTATGTGTGTTATCAATATCTCTACGTGTGATTCGTTAGGACATCAACATTTATTTTAATTCTCGGTTTTTAAGAATAAACCTTAATACATTGAATAGATATCTTATTTTTTTATTCACCCCTTCACTTCAGGGTGATGTTATTCACTATTCGTGTTGATGAACTAAACTAGATAGTTAGATGAGTGAAATAAAACAGCTTTTCAATTTGCTGTAAAAAGGTTGAGTCTCATGTTCTATGTACAAGAGTTAAGTGAAAGTAAACCTAAAAGGGTTCCCCCAAGACGAATGGATTAGTCATCATCTCTTGAAGCGGGTTGAAAAAAAAACTCTATGGAGTTTTTACTCTACTTTGTATGTGTTACCATACATGATATGGAGATTCCAAAAAAAGGAGTGGATGATTAGGAACACCAAGGTACACAAAGGATTAGTAATAGAGATTATGTAATTTATCCTAAAATACATTTTGATTATCTATATCTAAAAGAAATACTAATTGGGGCTTTAATTTGGTAGAAATGATCAAGTCGTACTCCCCATAATTCCGATCCAGAGTATGCTCCTATCCACCGATTAAATGAATGACTATCAGGAACGAAGTAATCCTTTACTTTTGTGAAAGACTTTTTTTCTGAGTAAGAATAAAATAAAAGAATTGCAACAAAAAAAGATATTTTTTTTTATTGTTGCTTTTCTATATCCATATTAATTGAGATTAAATTCTTATCATGATTCATTAATTAATCTCTGTATATGTTTCGTAATGAAAAATTATAAGATGAAATATTTATTTACATTGCTAAAAGCAGTATCTTCTTTAAGGATGAAGTTCTTACTCAATTCAAGAAAAAAATCCAATGGAATCAAAATTGGAATTAAATTACAAAGTAAAGGAAAAGATAAATTCAGAAGTGCTTTTAAAAAGTATAGCAGACAGAATTTCATTGGTATAATTCAGGAGTTCTCAATTTATTTGTACTTTTATTCTACAAACGGAGTAAGATGAAAAAATATAAAATTGGGCGGTCCTTATATTTATTTATGACCCTCGAGGAGCCGTATGAGGTAAAAATCTCACGTACGGTTCTGGAATAGCGATGATAACAGTGATCTTATCACCGACTATGATTATCTAACAGTTTAAGTACAGTTGATATAGTTGAGGCACAGTCAAAATACGGATTTTGGGGATGGAATTTGTGGAGGCAACCCATAGGGTTTATCGTTTTTATAATTTCTTCTCTCGCAGAATGCGAAAGATTGCCGTTTGATTTACCAGAAGCAGAAGAAGAATTAGTAGCAGGTTATCAAACCGAATATTCCGGTATTAAATTTGGTTTATTTTACGTTGCTTCCTATCTAAATCTACTAGTTTCTTCATTATTTGTAACAGTTCTTTACTTGGGCGGTTGGAATTTATCTATTCCATACGTATTCGGCCCTGAACTTTTGAAAATAAATGAAACAGATGGAGTCTTTGAAACGACAATTGGTATTTTCATTACATTAGCTAAAACTTATTTTTTCTTGTTCATTTCTATCACAACAAGATGGACTTTACCAAGACTAAGAATGGACCAACTTTTAAATCTTGGATGGAAATTTCTTTTACCTATTTCTTTAGGTAATTTATTATTAACAACTTCTTTCCAACTCTTTTCACTATAAAGAATTATACATAAATCCAATATTTTCTATTTACTCGATTCACCTCAAACAAGAGAAAGAAACAAACATCAAAATTTTTATCGATATTTACAATATGCTCCCTATGGTAACTGGATTCATGAATTATGGTCAACAAACAGTACGAGCGGCACGGTATATTGGTCAAGGTTTTATAATTACCCTTTCTCACGCGAATCGTTTACCTGTAACTATTCAATATCCTTATGAAAAATTGATAACATCAGAGCGTTTTCGTGGACGAATACACTTTGAATTTGATAAATGCATTGCTTGTGAAGTATGTGTTCGTGTATGTCCTATAGATCTACCTGTTGTTGATTGGAAATTGGAAACTGATATTAGGAAAAAACGATTGCTTAATTACAGTATTGATTTCGGAATCTGTATATTTTGTGGTAATTGCGTTGAGTATTGTCCCACAAATTGTTTATCAATGACTGAAGAATATGAACTTTCTACGTATGATCGTCACGAATTAAACTATAATCAAATTGCTTTGGGTCGTTTACCAATATCAATAAATGATGATTATACAATTCGAACAATTTTGAATTCGCCTAAAATAGAAAATAACAGATAAATCGCTTGATTCAAGAGCAATTTCCAATTGATAAAATTTGTGTTTTTATCTCAATTAAAAAAGTTTATTTTTGCTCTAAGAACTCCAAATCCCAACTGTTTATTTGGTTGGTTGATGAAAATTCCGGATTAATTTGTATTGAAGATTTTTCTACCGTAAATATTTCAAAGATTTTATTAGGTTTATATGATTGATCCGATAACTCTGTCTACTGTCTACATAAATTTAAACTCATTAGGATTTTATTTAATTAGGAACGTATTATAAAAAGAGTAACTTAATTTCATTTTTCTGTTCAAGTCAATAAGATCATGAAACTTTTTATCTTTTATTTTACATAGAATGGATTTACCTGGACTAATACATGATTTTCTTTTAGTATTTCTGGGATTAGTTCTCATATTAGGAGGTCTCGGAGTGGTATTCTTTACCAATCCAATTTTTTCTGCCTTTTCCTTGGGATTGGTTCTTGTTTGTATATCTTTATTTTATATTCTCGCAAACTCTCAGTTTGTAGCTTCTGCACAACTCCTTATTTACGTAGGAGCTATAAACGTGTTAATCATATTTGCCGTAATGTTCATGAATGGTTCAGAATATGACAAAGACTTGAATCTTTGGACTGTTAGCGATGGGGTTACTTCCTTAGTTTGTACAAGTATTTTTTTTTTATTAATTACTACTATTCTAAATACATCATGGTACGGAATTATTTGGACTACAAAATCAAACCAGATTCTAGAACAAGATTTAATAAATAATAGTCAACAAATTGGAATTCATTTATCAACAGATTTTTTTCTTCCATTCGAACTCATTTCGATAATTCTTTTAGTTGCTTTGATAGGTGCAATTGCTGTGGCTCGTCAATCATAAATTTTTCAATAAAACCAGCAATCCCAACGAAATCTTCGGTATTTTTTAGATTCAAATTTGTTATATTTTCGTCAATAAAATAAGTTTAATTGTTGTTCAGATTGAAATAAAATGAATAAAGAAGGAGTTGGTCAATTTAATGATGCTCGAACATGTACTTGTTTTGAGTGCCTATTTATTTTCGATTGGTATCTATGGATTAATCACGAGTCGAAATTTGGTTAGAGCTCTTATGTGTCTTGAACTTATATTAAATGCAGTTAATCTCAACTTTGTAACTTTTTCGGATTTTTTTGATAGTCGTCAATTAAAAGGAAATGTTTTCTCAATTTTTGTTATAGCTATTGCAGCCGCTGAAGCAGCTATTGGACCAGCGATTGTTTCATCAATTTATCGTAACAGAAAATCCACTCGTATCAATCAATCCAATTTGTTGAATAAGTAGTCGTTCGTAACATGGGGATCATACTTGTAAAAATGTAATAACTAAAAGTATTTTGGATGTTTTTTGTGTTCTATAAACCGATCCAGAATAGGTTGATTAAAAAAATTCTGGTATATCATTGATTCGTCTAGTATTTGCGTTTGAATATGTGATTCATTTACAAGTTTATACTAGATCGAAATTTAATAAAGTTAAAAATTTTTATAGATCCAATGTCACATTCAGTAAAGATTTATGACACATGTATAGGGTGTACTCAATGTGTCCGAGCTTGTCCCACAGATGTATTAGAAATGATACCATGGGACGGGTGTAAAGCTAAACAAATAGCTTCTGCTCCAAGAACAGAGGACTGTGTTGGTTGTAAGAGATGTGAATCTGCTTGTCCAACAGATTTTTTGAGTGTTCGAGTTTATTTATGGCATGAAACAACTCGAAGCATGGGTCTAGCTTATTGATACATTCCAGAAAACTCCACTTGAATTCATAATCCATTTTATTTTTTTTTTACCGACAAAAACCCGCGTTCGAAAAGAAATATAGAGTTGTTTTCTTTTCGGGTACGGGTTTTTGGTCCAAGTGTATCTTGTCTTTACCACGAATTATTTTCCTTGGTTAACAATAATTGTAGTTTTGCCTATATTTGCAGGTTTGTTCCTTTTCTTTATTCCTCATAGAGGGAATAAAGTAATGAAGTGGTATACTATATGTATATGCGTGTTAGAGCTCCTTCTAACAACCTATGCATTCTGTTATCATTTTCAATTTGATGATCCATTAATTCAACTAGCAGAAGATTATAAATGGATTAACTTTTTTGATTTACACTGGAGATTAGGAATAGATGGCCTTTGTATAGGACCCATTTTACTGACGGGATTCATCACTACTTTAGCTACTTTAGCGGCTCGGCCAGTTACTCGAGATTCGCGATTATTTCATTTCCTAATGTTAGCAATGTACAGTGGTCAAATAGGATTATTTTCTTGTCAAGACCTTTTCCTTTTTTTTATAATGTGGGAATTAGAATTAATTCCTGTTTATCTACTTTTATCTATGTGGGGAGGAAAGAAACGTCTATACTCAGCTACAAAGTTTATTTTGTACACTGCAGGGGGTTCCATTTTTCTATTAATGGGAGTTCTAGGTATGGGGTTATATGGTTCCAATGAACCAACATTAAATTTTGAAAAATTAGCTAATCAATCATATCCTGTAGCATTAGAAATAATATTCTATATTGGATTTCTTATTGCTTTTGCTGTTAAATCGCCGATTATACCCCTCCATACATGGTTACCGGATACCCATGGAGAAGCACATTACAGTACATGTATGCTTCTAGCCGGAATCTTATTAAAAATGGGAGCGTATGGATTGGTGCGTATAAATATGGAATTATTACCCCACGCCCATTCTATATTTTCTCCTTGGTTGCTGATAGTAGGCACAATTCAAATAATCTATGCAGCTTTAACATCTCTCGGACAACGTAATTTAAAAAAAAGAATAGCCTATTCCTCTGTATCCCACATGGGTTTCATAATTATAGGAATTAGTTCTCTAACCGATACGGGGCTCAACGGAGCCGTTTTACAAATAATTTCTCATGGATTTATTGGTGCTGCGCTTTTTTTCTTAGCAGGAACGAGTTATGATAGAATACGTCTTGTTTATCTCGACGAAATGGGTGGAATAGCTATTTCAATGCCAAAAGTCTTTACACTCTTCAGTAGCTTTTCAATGGCTTCCCTTGCTTTACCGGGCATGAGTGGTTTTGTTGCAGAATTAATTGTCTTTTTTGGAATAATTACTAGCCAAAAATACCTTTTAATGACAAAAATACTCATTACTTTTGGAATGGCAATTGGAATGATATTAACTCCTATTTATTCATTATCTATGTCACGTCAAATGTTCTATGGATACAAGTTATTGAATATTAAAAACTCTTATTTTTTTGATTCGGGACCACGGGAGTTATTTATTGTAATCTCTATTTTTCTACCAGTAATCGGTATTGGCCTTTACCCCGATTTCGCTCTGTCACTATCAGTTGAAAAGGTAGAAGCTATTATATCTAATTATTTTTAGCGATAGTTTTCACATGTAAAAAATAAAAAAAAGAAGTATAATCTGATCATTTGACATTTGTGAGAACCATTTGAATCACTACACTACTTGATTTAAATGGTTCTCAACGAAGCTTACATATTTCTATATGTAATATGTCTGTTCTCTTTTTCTATTTGTCAGGTCTTTTCTTCAATTACATGGTTGTTAATGTAAAAGAACCATAACTATGTAGCCCTATTCCTAATAGATTAACCCCAAAATAGCATATCCAAATTATAAGAAAACCTAGAAAAGCCACAATCGCAGAATTTGCACTTTGCAAATTAGTATTTGTTCTAATATGTAAATAAATTGCGAATATGGTCCAAGTAATAAAAGCCCACGTTTCTTTTGGATCCCAATTCCAATATGATCCCCATGCCTCATTCGCCCATACTGCTCCTGAAAGGATACCTATCGTTAAAAAGAGAAATCCTAAACTAATAACACGGTAACTCCAATGATCTAGTTGTTGAATCAACTGGGACCTATAATAATTCCTAAAAGAAAAACTAGAAGTACTTTGTAAAATAGTGGATTTTTGAGTGATATATTCGATCTCACTGAAAAAAAAAGACTCATTTAATAAATGTTTTATTTTACCAAAACTACTTATATTTTTTTGAAATATAATGACTAAAAGTGCTACCGATAATAAGGATCCACATAAAAGAGCTGCATAACCCAATACCATCATACTTACATGCATCATTAACCATTGGGACTGTAGAGCGGGTACTAAGATTTTTGATTGATGCGTTTCAGTTAAAAGGCCCGAAGTAGCAAAGCCTTGAGTAAAAATCGCGATTGGTGCAGTTATTGCACTTAAATGAGTTTTCTGGTTTTTAAAATAAGAAATCATATGAATAATGTAGAAACTCCACGAAAGAAAGATTAATGATTCATATAAATCACTTAATGGAAAATGTCCCGAATAAATCCAACGAGTGAATAATAATCCTGTTATACATAAAAAAGTAACTATCATGCCTTTTTCTAATGAATCAGATAGGGTTACTATTTCATTGATTACTAAAGTGATCAAATGAATTGTAATTACAATTACAACGATTGAAAAAGAAATATGAGTTAAAATATGCTCTAAAATGGAAAATATCATAAAAAAAGTTCCTTAATTCAAAATTACGAAAATAAAGAATTCAGTTCCATATTCATTATATTATAGGACTATGAAATTTTTGGATAATTTATCAATTCTAATTGATAAAATGGCATGCCGCCACTCGGACTCGAACCGAGATGCTCTAGCACTGCTTCCTAAGAGCAGCGTGTCTACCAATTTCACCATAGCGGCTTGTTAAATAATAATAGCTTATTTTGATTCAATCGTCGAGATTGAGGAAGTCAATGCAATGTTTTTATAACACATTACATTAAAATTAAAAGTCGTTCAAATTCCAATTTGAGCGTTCAATACGAAGACTTATTTTTTTTTTTATTTTCGGTTGTTGGTCTTATATAACAAAGTTGCTGGTACTCTTGTAACTAAAAAATTTTTTTGTCATCTTCTTTTGGTAATGATTTGTTTTTTATTTATCCGATCTTATTTCAAAAATTTTAGATAATAAAATGCATTTATCTTCTTAATGAAATTCATTTAAAAAGAGGACTTTTTTGTGTTACAATTTTATACAACATTGAAATCAAAGGACCTTCTTTATTCTTTAATGCATGTATCGTTTAATAGTTCCATTCTGAAATTTTACTCATTGTTAAGGTTAATATTTTTCTTGTGTCAATCAAAAAGTTGTGTTAAGTTAAAAAAAATAAATTAAGTCCAAATCGATTCAAAGAAATTTTATATAACAAATACGTTTCGATATAGATTGAAAGGTATTTTAATCTTATTTTTTTATAAATATTAAATATAAAGAAAGGAAAGATCAATATATCGATAATTATTAGATTATAATATATATATATATGTAAATCGATTAAAAAGATATAAATAATATAAAGATATAATATTTTTATTTATTAATTAAAGTTATCAATATAGATCTCTATTTGGATGGATTTGACAATCAAAATAGGATCTATTTTTTATTATTCAAGGTCGTACATACTATCCAACTAAAACTAAATTTTATAATATAAATCGAAAAAAAAAAAAAGGAAAAATAAAGTTTTTTTGCTGGAATTAAAAATGGGCGCGGGACTATCTAGTGATACAGCGACTTAATTATTAAGTAAACAAAAAGGGTCCAGTTTTAAATTCCAATGAAAAACCGAGGTTAAACTTTCAACAACCTATTCCTTTTTATTTTATTAATTACTAAATATTTTTTTATATTTCATTTGCTTTTCGATAGATATAAAAACCTCTTTTTATATCTATCAAAATAGGTTGATGGTGAAAATAAAAATCCCCACCCCGGAAATGATAAAATATACAAAAAAGATAATTAAATCATCTCTTTTTTTTAAGTAGTTTTTTAGAGTAAACAGAAGAGTTCGTATTTGACATATCATAAGATAGAAGTCAGTTCGATTTTCTATTGGTCAATTCAACACATTAAGAAATCCAAATTATTCATTCTATATGAAAATCATTGATTTGATTTTCATTTTATATAAAACCCCATGACATTTATTATTATTATCTATACCCTTTTTGTGGAATCCGGCGGATTAAGATTATTATAACGTTTTATTACTTATCGAAAAAATTTTTTGAATTACCATTAGAAAGAGATACTGCTAACGAGAATGCTTTTAACGCTACCCAATATCCCTTCCTTTTCCAAATATTTTTACGAATACGTTTTTTTGAACTAGAAGTACGTTTTTTTGGAACTGCCATTAAAAAATGAATAGGTTATTTTTATAGTTGGATGTGAAAGACATCTATTAATATTTTATTTAGTTGATTAGTTTATAGGCGATACCCTATATTATGATTATTATAAAATTATGATTATTAAAAACAAAAAAATGAATAGAAACTTTTGTATCAGCAAAATCACATTTGTTTTTTACTAAATTTTACTAAAAAAATGAAATAAATAATTAAACTTTCAATTTATATCTCTATTTATTTTGTTTTATGTTCAATTTAATTTACATGTCATAGAAAAAACTATAGCGAAATATTTTTGTTTCAATTATCTATAAAATATAAAAATTAAAGCTGGCTTTTTTAATGTTAGTTGTGGATAGATAATAGAAAAACTTATCGAATTTAGGAAGTTCTACGAGTAATTCTATAATTCTAAAGGATTTTATACATTGGAGTACCCACCCATTTTTTTTTTTGAGTTTATGTTATGTAAACTAGTTTTTATGTAAAGTATAAAGTAAAGTGACGGATATATAAAAATGTTTTATTTGAATATAATACAATTGTAACTTGAGCATTTGATCACTTATAATTTATTGATTTTAATATTATTAAAAATTTTCATTCTAATAATTTTTAATTTATTCCATATCTTAAATTAAATTTAAATTATTAGAATTTTAAGATATTCCATATCTTTCTTTTTTATTGACTTATTTTAAAAGAGGTAAGAACCAGTGAATTGGAAAAAATTAATGAAAAATTAAAAGTTTTATTTTTTATGGAACATATATACGAATATGCATGGATCATACCTTTTATTCCACTTCCAGTTCCTTTTTTAATAGGAGCTGGAATTCTTTTTTTTCCTACAGCAACAAAAAAATTTCGTCGTATGTGGGCTTTTTCTAGTATTTTGTTTTTGAGTATAGTTATGCTTTTTTCAATGAAGCTGTCTATTCAACAAATAAATAGCAGCTTTATTTATCAATATTTATGGTCTTGGACGATTAATAATGATTTTTCTTTAGAATTTGGCTATTTGATTGATTCACTGACTTCTATTATGTCAATGTTGATCACTACTGTTGCAATTATTGTTCTTATTTATAGTGACAGTTATATGTCTCATGATCAAGGATATTTAAGATTTTTTGCTTATATGAGTTTTTTTAATATTTCCATGTTGGGATTAGTTACTAGTTCC